AACTGGATCGGAAAAAGGAGGGATTCTAGCCAACTGAAAGGATCTTCTGATCAATCCAGAGATCATTTCGATTCCATTGGCACGGAGGATTCGGAATATCACACATTGATCAATCAAAGAGAGATTCAACAACTAAAAGAAAGATCGAGGCGTTTGAATCCTTCCTTTCTTCAAACGGAACGAATAGAGATAGAATCAGACCGATTCTCTAAATGCCTTTCTGGATCTTCCTCGAAGTCCCGGCTATTCACGGAAGGTGAGAAGGAGATGAATAATCATCTCCCTCCGGAAGAAATCGAAGAATTTCTTGGGAATCCTACAAGATCCATTCTTTCTTTTTTCTCTGACGAATGGTCAGAACTTTATCTGGGCTCGAATCCTACTGAGAGGTCCACTGTGGATCAGAAATTGTTGAAGAAAGAACAAGATGTTTCTTTTGTCCCTTCCCGGCGATCGGAAAATAAAGAAATAGTGAATCTATTCAAGACAATTACGTATTTACAAAAGACCGTCTCAATTCATCCTATTTCATCAGATCCGGGATGTGATATGGTTCCGAAGGATGAACTGGATTCAGAAGAGAGATTTCAAGAAATGGCAGATCTATTCACTCTATCAATAACCGAGCCGGATCTGGTGTATCATAAGGGATTTGCCTTTTCTATTGATTCTTCCGTATTGGATCAAAAACAATTCTTGGCTGAGGTATTCAACTCCAGGGATGAATCGAAAAAGAAATCTTTATTGGTTCTACCTCCTGTTTTTTACGAAGAGAATGAATCTTTTTATCGAAGGATCAGAAAAAGGTGGGTCCAGATCTCCTGCGGGAATGATTTGGAAGATCCAAAACCAAAAATAGTGGTATTTGCTAGCAACAACATCGTGGAGGCAGTCAATCAATATAGATGGATCCGAAATCTGATTCAAATCCAATATAGCACCCATGGGTACATAAGAAATGTATTGAATCGATTCTTTTTAATGAATCGATCCGATCGCAACTTCGAATATGGAATTCAAAGGGATCAAATAGGAAATGATACTCTGAATCATAGAACTTTTATGAAATATACGATCAACCAACATTTATCGAATTTGAAAAAGAGTCAAAAGAAAGGGTCCGATCCTCTTATTTTGATTTCTCGAACCGAGAGATCCGTGAATCGGGATCCTAATGCATATAGATACAAATGGTCCAATGGGAGCAAGAATTTCCAGGAACATTTGGAACATTTCGTTTCTGAGCAGAAGAGCCGTTTTCAAGTGGTCTTCGATCGATATCGATCAATACGTAATCGATATCAATCAATACGTGATCGATATCGATCACGTATTAACCAATATTGGAGTGATATTAACCAATATTGGAGTGATCGGTCTGAGGTTATCGACAAAAAAGATTTGTCTAAGTTCCTTCCTTCTGAGGTTATCGACAAAAAAGATTTGTCTAAGTTCCTTCCTTTCGTTTTCTCCAAGTTACTTCTTTTTTTGTCTAACTCACTTCCTTTTTTCTTTGTGAGTTTCGGGAATCCCCCCCCCTTTCAGAGGTCCGAGATCCGCGTCTCTGAATTGAAAGGTCCGAATGATCGACTCGGCAAGCAGTTCTTAGAATCAATAGGTCTTCAACTCGTTTATTTGAAAAAATTGAACCCATTCTTATTCGATGATCATGAGACTTCCCAAAAATCGAAATTATTGTTCAATAAGAAACCAGAGGGGATGATTGACTCATTCCATACTAGAAATAATCGCGGGAAATCTTTGGATTCCTATTTCTCAATGATATCCCACGATCAAGACAATTGGTTGAATCCCGTGAAACCATTTCATAGAAGTTCATTGATATCTTCTTTTTATAAAGCAAATCGACTTCGATTCTTGAATAATCCACATGACTTCGGCTTCTTTTGTAACAAAAGCTTCCCCTTTTATGTGGAAAGGGCCCGTATCAAGAATTTGGATTTTACGTATGGACAATTCCTCAATATCTTGTTCATTCGCAACACAAAATTTTCTTTGTGCGGCGACAAAAAAAAACATGATTTTTTGGAGAGAGATACTATTTCACCAATCGAGTCACAGGTATCTAACATATTCATACCTAAGGATTTTCCACAAAGTGGTGACGAAAGGTATAACTTTTACAAATATTTACACCTTGCAATGCGATCTGATCCATTAGTTCGTAGAGCTATTTACTCGATCGCAGACATTTCTGGAACACCTCTAACAGAGGGACAGATAGTCAATTTTGAAAGAACTTATTGTCAACCTCTTTCAGATATGAATCTATCTGATTCAGAAGGGAAGAACTTGTATCAGTATCTCAATTTCAATTCAAACATGGGTTTGAGTCATTCTGAGAAATGGAAAGGTTTCTCATCCGAAAAGAGGAAAAAGAAAAAACAGAGTCTTTATCTAAAGCAATGGGTTGAGAAAGTGCAGATGGATAGAGCCTTGCAAGGAGATAGGGTTTCTTCAATTCTCTCAAACTGGAATCTATTCAAAACACGTATGCCATTTAGCCTTACCTTGACAGGGTACAATTTGCTAAAGTTGATGTTTTTAGATACTTGGTTATCATACCTAGTGCCGCTACTAAGGAGCAGTCCAAAATTTGTATCCATTTGTCATGCTATATCTGATCCATGCGGAACATCATGGCGAATTCTTCAGGAAAAATTGTGTCTTGCACAATGGAATCGGATAAGTGATGAGATTTCGAGTAAGTGTTTCCATAAGCTTCTTCCGTATCAAGAAAGGATTCATCGAAATAATGAGTCACCATCGATATCGACAGATCCGAGATGGTCAAATGTTCGGGAGCTCCTCTATTTAACCCTTTTCCTTTTTCTTGTTGCTGGATATCTCCTTTTTTCACACCTTATCTTTTTTTCCCGAGGAGCCTTTAGTGAGTTACAGAGAGATTTCGCAAGGGCCCAATCTTTGATGATTCCATCATACATCGTGGAGTTGCGAACACTTCTGGATATGTCCCCCGAAGAGCATTCTTTAAAGAAGCTCTTTCTAGTTGCTCTGGACAAATTAGTATATTATCTAGAAGCACTATGGGTGTCTGCCTCTAGCGGCAAGATGCTACGGGTTGGGCGCAAATCTTTTCGTATCCATCTCTTCGATCTCCTCAGTATCACACCAAATCCCATCAATCGAATCGCTTTTTTGAAAAATACGAGACATCTAAGTCATACAAGTAAAGAGCTCCATTCATTGATAACAGAGCTAGGGGATTTCTCTTCTCTCTGTTCTGGTCAACGTTATCGTTATGATCAAATAATAGAAAATGTGAACGGTCCTTGTTCTTTGATTGACGATAAAATAGAATCCTGGATCGGGAACTGTGATGCGATTGAGGATAAAGAAAGAGAAATCTTGGTTCCGTTTTCCGCCTTAACGAGAGAAAAAAGGATTGATCAAATTCTATTGAGTTTGACTCATAGTGATCCTTTATTAACGAATGGCTCTGCTTATCAAATGGTTGAACGACCGGGAGCAATTTACTTACAACACTTAGTTGACATTCAGAAAAAGGATCTAATGAATTATGAGTGCAATACATCCTGTGTAGCAGAAAGACGGATATTCCTTGCTCATTATCAGACAATCGCTTATTCACAAAACGCGTGCGGGGCTAATAGTTTGAATTTCGCATCTCATGGAAAACCCTTTTCGCTCCGCTTAGCCCTATCCCCCTCTGGGGGTATTTTAATGATAGGTTCTATAGGAACTGGACGATCCTATTTGGTCAAATACCTAGCGACAAACTCCTATGTTCCTTGCATTACAGTATTGCTGAACAAGCGCATGCGTAACAAGATTCCTAACGGTTTTGATATTGACGAGAGTGGCTTTTATGATGAGTATGGTGACGAGGCGGACGATTACGAGGACAGTTTTTTTGATTTTTTTGACCGTGAGAGTGACGATTATGAGGATCGTGACAGTGACGATTATGAGCCTGGTGATATGGACGATTATGAGCCTGGTGATATGGAAGATTTTGCTGATAGCGAGATGACGGAGTTGCTAACTACTGGGACGAATGTGCCACTTGTGTATCAGATGCTGGACGACGAAATAGACGAATTTTATATCACCCTTCAATTCGAATTCGCAAAAGCAATGTCTCCTTGCATAATATGGATTCCAAACATTCATGAGCTGGATTCGAATGAGTCGGATTACTTATCCCTCGGTCTATTAGTGAACCATCTCTCCGGGGATTGTGAAAGAGGTTCCACTAAAAATGATATTCTTGTTATTGCTTCGACTGATATTCCCCAAAAAGTGGATCCCGCTCTAATAGGTCCGGATAAATTAAATACATGCATTAAGATGCGAAGGCTTCTTCTTCCAGAACAACGAAAGTGCCTTTTCACCCTTTCATATACTAGGGGATTTCACTTGGAAAATAAAATGTTCCATCCTAATGGATTCGAGTGCACAACCTTGGGTCCCAGTGTACCAGATCTTGTAGGACTTACCAACGATGCCCTAGCGATTAGTATTACACAGAAGAAATCAATTATAGACACTACTACAATTAGATATGCTCTTCATAGAAAAACTTGGGATTTGCGAGCCGAAGTAAAACCGGTTCAGGAGCAGGGGATCCTTTTCTATCAGATAGGAAGGGCTGTTGTACAAACTGTACTTCTAAGGAATTCCCCCATAGATCCTATATCTATCTATCTCAAGAGGAACTCATGTGACGGAGCGGATTCTTCTTTGTACAAATGGTACTTCGAACTTGGAACGAGCCTGAAGAAATTAACGATACTTCTTTATCTTTTGAGTTGTTCTGCCGGATCGATCGCTCAAGACCTTTTGTCTCCCCCCGGACCCGATGAAAAAAGTTTGATCGCTTCTTATGGACTCATTGAGAACGAGTCTGATCTAGTTCATGGACTATCTGATCTAGTTCATGGCCTATTAGAGTTAGAAGGCGCTATGATGGGATCCTCGCCGACAGAAAAATATTG